TCCAAACACATCGTAAGCTAAACCCGTACTGACGAATAACCAACCCGCAATAAATAGGGAGGGTATAGTAATGCTATGAATGACCCAGTATCGAATACTGGTAATAATATCAGCAAAAGAACGTTCTCCCGTGCTTCCAGACATGCTGAGCTCCACAAATTCTTTCTTGTACATTCAAAAAGGGAATCGATTCTGTGAAAGATGAAAGGGATCAGTAAATTGAAAACAAAACTACTGATATTGCATCTTTGTAAGATCGTCAATCTTATACCAAAGGTGTATTTAGAGTATATCTACTCAGTATAGCTATCCTTCCTCTGGCACAGCAACGCAGTCTCAATTAGTACCGAAATGCTACATTTCCCTTTTTGTTCTTTGGATATGCATAAACTTTATGTTATGGAATAAATTAATACAATATAAAATTCCTCAAATTATTTATAATATTTCAAGATTTCCATTATGGATTTCGTAATAGATAGAGATAGAAAGTCAAGATCTTGAGAAAGTGTGAATCCATGGGTTTTAACTAATTCATGTAAAGATATTATCATATTTACACAATTTAATTATATGCAAAATTTATAAACCCTTTTTATGGTTAAAGATTTTTTTGTTAGAATACTTTCATTTACTTAGCTTAGTTGGTCATACAATACATAATACAATAAATAATAAATAGATTATGATATGATAGTGTGTTTGATGAAAAAACCTAAAATAGTTAGAACAATCAATTACAGAATATGGGCGATGCAACAACCGTTGTTGCCAAAGCAAGGTTATTTCTTGCCTGAAATGAAATAAATAAAAAGGGGGTATCGGGCCTGGGCCGTCCGATCGAAAAGAAAGTGGATTAAATCCTATTGAAAATAAATGATTCAAATTAAAATTATTTTAAAATCCAATTATTCTTTTATTCAAAAATGACTGAATTTTTTTTTTAGTTATACGATAGAGTTTTTATTACTTTCACTTAACTCACGAATTGCACAATGAATCTGTTGATTTGGAATCACATGACCGGTTGATGTCACATCAGAGCAATCGATTTTTTCTACTATGTAATTCTATCTTTTTTAGTGCTATCTATAATGACTGATCAATTAAGATGGAACTAAGTTAATATTGTCTACTGTCAATAGTTTTTCTTACTGTCGTATCTGGGAAAATTGAAACTTAGGTAAGTGTTTTATCAACATATGTAGTAAAAGAACATATCTAATTTAGCCCTTTCATGTCTACTATAACTAGTTATTTCGGTTTTCTATTAGCTGCTTCAACTATAACCCCAGCTCTATTGATTGGTTTGAACAAGATACGACTTATTTGAAATAAATTGAATGAACAATTTATAAAAATAAGTATTTCTCTTAAATGCCAGGTCTTCCATAGTCCCGCGGGAATTGCCAATTCTCGGTTATTGAGATTCGCGAACAATTTAGATTAATATTTAGGGATAGATCTTACCTCTCTTTTTATTCTCTCAAACAAAAAATAGAAATGATTGAAGTTTTTTTATTTGGAATCGTTTTAGGTCTAATTCCTATTACTTTGGCAGGATTATTCGTAACTGCATATTTACAATACAGACGTGGTGATCAATTGGACCTTTGATTGAATAATATATTTTTTGATTGACCTCCTATCCTACTCCTTAGAAAGGAGGTCAAATTAAAGTTTATTAAGTTATTTTATTGTATGTGATTCGACATAACATCACGCTCTATAGGATTTGAACCTACGACATCGGGTTTTGGAGACCCGCGTTCTACCGAACTGAACTAAGAGCGCTTTCTTATGACAGGGGATACGACTGTAAAAAAAAGAATTTCTATGTACCCAAAAATATCTTGCAAACACCTAGTATAGTATGCAAAAATTTTAAAGATTATATAGCCAATTTTAAAATTTAATCAATCTCGAGTAATCTCCCGTTACTGCCCATTAGTAGAAGTAATAGGTAGGGATGACAGGATTTGAACCCGTGACATTTTGTACCCAAAACAAACGCGCTACCAAGCTGCGCTACATCCCTTTTAAAAATTGTTTTACAATGTCATTGTACAAAATCCTTGTCTTGTTTTCCACATTTTTATTTTCTTCTTGATTTTATACTTTATTTATTATATTTATTTATTATATTAAAATATTGTATTTATATTATATACATCTGAAACCTAACGCATGAAAAAATTAATATTTATCGATAACACTCAGGCTTTTTTTTTTTTAGGACAAGAACATTGGCTCGTTCATTGTACATATCCATTTTAGTTAGGAATTCTGCATAAAAATAAATACAAATGATCTTGAACTACGACATCTGCTCATATATATAATCTATGTCTATGTTTTACAATAAACAATAAAAAGGAGGATTTTCAATGCGAGATATAAAAACATATCTCTCCACGGCACCTGTGCTAAGTACTCTATGGTTTGGGTCTTTAGCGGGTCTATTGATAGAGATTAATCGTTTATTCCCAGACGCCTTGTCATTTCCTTTTTTTTGATTCTAGTTATTAATATGCAAAAAATAAATAAATTTAGAGATTTAATTCTATAGTGGCGTGATTAAAAAAAAAATGTATTAAACCCAAGCAAAAAGTTGATCTAATAAAATGATATTTGGAAAAACATAAATGGAAATGCGGGTCCAGTCTAGGAGAGGCTCCACGAAATCATAACATAGTAAAGAAGATACATAAATGAAATATTGGTATTAGTATTAGGAATAATTGAGAGTTAGAAAAAAATTGTATTACTTAAAATTATATATAATATTATAATATATAATTGATATTTAAATAAAATTAAATAAAAAAATATATATCTTCAATCTATTTAATTTTAATTATTACTCTTAATTAATTCAATTAATTAATATTAATTACAATGAAATCTTTAGAAAATTAATTTCAAATTAGTAACTTCTATTAATTTTTTGTTCTTTTTATTTTCAGATCGAAAAAGAAAGAAAAGTTAAGTCGATCCAAAGGGGGTTCATGGCCAAGGGTAAAGATGTAAGGGTCATAGTTATTTTGGAATGTACTTGTTGTTGTGCTCGAAATGGTGTCAATAAAGAATCGCGGGGTATTTCTAGATATATTACTCAAAAGAATCGACACAATACACCCAGTCGATTAGAATTGAGAAAATTTTGTCTTTATTGTCACAGGCATACGATTCATGGGGAAATAAAGAAATAGATCGAACGGAACATAACATATGTGCAATCTTTCCATTCCAACTCAAAGAGCAGAAAGAGGAAGAACATATAACATAATCATAATATAATACAAATTATATTAAAATTATAAATTATACAAATAAAACCCTACTTCGGCCGGATCTGAAATTAATAAAGAAATAGAATTTTAGAAATAAGGAATAAACCATGGATAAATCTAAGCAACCTTTTCGTAAATCCAAGCTTTCTTTTCGTCGGCGTTTGCCCCCAATTATCTCGGGGGATCGAATTGATTATAGAAACATGAGTTTAATTAGTCGATTTATTAGTGAACAAGGAAAAATATTATCTAGACGGGTAAATAAATTGACCTTGAAACAACAACGATTAATTACTATTGCTATAAAACAAGCTCGTATTTTATCTTCGTTACCTTTTCTTAATAATGAGAAACAATTTGAGAGAACCGAGTCGATCCCTAGAACTGCGGGTCCTAGAGCCAGAAATAAATAGGCATATTCCTCAATTGACTCAAAACTCCAATTGGAATTCAAGCTCAAATAGATTGGATGTTTTGCTCGAAAAGGCCCAGAATCCAGGTTTAATTCTTGTCTTATAAGAAACAAAAAAAGGGGGATAAGCAATTTTTTTTATTGAAGCATGTTCGTTCATTCCTACTACTTTTCTTATCTTAAAATTTTATCTCAATTTAGTTTATTCTATCTTCCCGGAGTTCATTCTCCGGGGAATTCTTGTTCAATCATTCCTGTATATTACTTTCTAATTTCCTTTATTTTATGATTTTATTGGAAATCATGTAAAGACAATTCTTATTTGATATAGCTATTTGCGCAAGTATTTTACGATTAAGAAGCAATTGCCCCTTGTATAGATTGTGTATTAATCGACTATAACTATGGAATACTTTATTCTCGCGAGTTACTGCATTTATCCGAGTGATCCACAAACGACGAAAATTTCTCTTTTGCCTGCCCCTATCTCGATGAGAGGAAACCAAAGCTCTCATTTTATGTTGAGTAATTGTTCGTGTAAGTCTTGAATGAGCCCCTGTTGATGCAAATACACGAATTTTTGTTCGACGTCTCCGAGCTGTATACCCTCGTTTAACTCTGGTCATTGAATCAAATTAAACTTTAATGAATAACTAATTGAATTCTCTTCTTTCAGTCATTATTTGTCCCCCCGGTCGGTTAATAACAAAACGGATTATTCCGATATATAAAATATAAATTCCAATGGCTTTTGCTACTATGACCTTCCCAACCACTATTTTTTATTTTTATTCTTTCCAGGCCAGACATTTGGTTCACCTGGAACTAAGAAATTCTACCAAATACTATACAAAAAAATAGTGGGTTCCTTCGTTTCTATGGTTACTTCTTAAACGGTGAGGCCCTCTCTATGCGCCGGAGCCTCATCTCTCATTTAATCAAATGGTATTGTTAACTTGTATAGTTAACATTCTTTGGCTCTACCCATTAATTATACAGTAATAGGCCTTTTCACAATAAGAGCTATCCATACAGTGACGGCATTTAATTATGAAAGTTGGCTAGGTAGCTGACCCTGTTAGTCCGTTCTTTCAAGAATATGGGCATAACCTTTTTGTTTTGCTTCTTATCCTTATAATACCATTTCCTCCGCTTAATGGATAACCATTTGCTACCAATGGAGAATTGCTTCTCATCTCAAAATTGAGGTGGTTGGATTTGCACCAATGAAAACCATAAATTCCATACACAATATACAAGAAACAATAAGGGTATATAATATATCCCCATTTTAGATAGTAAATGGCGTTCTTTTACTCTATCTATTCATTGGTATTAATCATTGATACTGGAAAAATTGTCTCATTTGCTCGAGCTCATGATCTGAACGAGTCGCACATACACCCTAGTACATGTTCCTCGACGCTGAGGACATCCTCGAAGAGCGGGGGATTTTGTGACATTTTTTATTGGCTGTCTTGTGTTTCTAATAAGTTGTTTAATAGTTGGCATGTCGGATATATAAAATTATATTATAGAATGGGTTGGTTTAGATCGATCTTAACCTGATTGATGATTATTAATTATTTCGATTCAATATAAGATATCAAATCGTGTAAAATTAGAATTATGGTTTAAAATAAAACGGAATCATGGATTTATACGAAATCCGAAGTATTTTCATTTTCAACCGCTACAAGATCAACAATGCCATGGGCTTGGGCTTCTGTTGCCGACATAAAAACATCTCTTTCCATGTCTTCGGATATAACCCACAAAGGGTTGCCTGTTCTTTGTACATAAACTTTTGTGAGGTTTTCGCGAAGTTTCAGCAGTTCTTCCGCTTCCAGGATAAATTCTCCTGCCTGTGCCTCATAAAAAGAACTAGCAGGTTGGTGAATCATAACCCTGATGATATTGAGATAACATCATGAATGGTTCTTCTATCTCGCATGATGGGATTTAAATTAAAGGGATAAAAAAAGAAGAAAAAAATAGAATTGAACAACCGTACAGGCACCTTTTGTGCATTGCATACGGCTCTGCAATGGAATTTACTAACCCCCTCCCTCCTCCAAAGAAGAGGGGAAGAAATAGAATCTATCCGATCCAGCCAGATCGTTGAATAATCCATTTGCCATCCTTCTTTTCATAAGAGTAAAAAAATACTACGATGGTTCTGTTGCTTTATATTTAGATATTTATATATTTATCTAGTTTGTGATTTGGCAATCCCAAAGTGTCTTTCTGATATGATCAAATAAGGAAAAAATGATTTGTGACGCTAAAATGTCCTCCCGACACATAAGATAAAATCGCATTTCATACTACTATCTCGATACAAAATCTCATGTTATAAAAAACAATAATGGTTTGTTCATATCGAACTCAAAGTGCCATGCTATTATTACTTAATTTTTCCTAATTCGATTATTTATATTTGATATGGCGAAGGCATAGTCTTTTTTTTTATTAACTCATTGGCGCCAAGCGTGAGGGAATGCTAGACGTTTGGTAATTTCTCCTCCAACCAGAATGAAAGATCCCATTGAAGCAGCTAATCCCATGCATATTGTATGTACATCGGGTGGCACAAATTGCATAGTATCATAAATGGCTATTCCTGGTATTACCCATCCGCCGGGAGAGTTTATAAACAAATAAAAATCCCTAGTATTATCTTCTATACTGAGATATACCATGAGACCTACAAGTTGATTGGAAATCTCGCTATCAACTTCTTGGCCTAAAAAAAGTAATCTTTCTCGATGAAGTCGGTTGATTAGGACAAAATTGTATCCCTTAGGAACCGTACGTGCACCTTTGGATGCATACGGTTCAAAAAATTGTGAAAAAAAATAAATCAATCAATGTATCAATTACAGTCTTTATTTATTTTTTTTGTAACAGGTTTTTTTGTTTTTATAAAGAAGGGCTTTTCTTCGATTTTTCAAAAACATGAGTTTTGGTTCCCTTTCTCTTCCTTATCAAAAAAAATTATTGAACTTATTAAACTAACCTCTCATTGATGTATTATTTCATCGAAATTCAAATCACGATGTCATTTTCTTGTTCTTGAATGGGCCCTTTCAATTCTTTTAGGTTCGTGTTCTACTCCGGGTAAAGATTTGTCCAAATTCTATTTGCACATATAGGGCAAATTATCTCAGTACCGCTTCTTTTTTTTTTATGTTTCATTTCATGCTTTCCCTCAAATTATTCCATGTATTCATCTTATTATTCCATGCCATTCAATGGCAATTTGAGATCACTCCTAAATAATATATAGAAAGCATAAATTAAATATAAATAAAGAATGTTTATGATACAAATAGTAATCATATATATTACCAATTTGATATTTTATGAACGGAGCCTGGATACTTTATTTTATCGTTACAAGTTAACCATAAATTCTTAATAATATTGATCCCCAATATAAATGGATCTAATTGCACTTCACGCTCCGAATAATTGATGGTTCAATCAATATTTCTTGGGCGAAACGGAGGATATCCCGATCGGTGGAGACAACGGGTAAACCCCATATGACCTAATATATCTGACAAGCCGCACTATACGTCAACCCAAATTGCGTCTTCCTCTCCAGGATTCCGAAAAGGTACTTTTGGAACACCAACGGGCATTAAATTAAAGAAAAAAGTTAAGTACTATACTTCACTTTAATATGGAAACGTACCAATGAATTTATTGTCTTCATTTTTTTCTGTTTATTCTATTTTAAACATAAATTTGGATACATGGATTGGGTGAAGATTTCCGGAAGAAGACAGAATGAATAAAGAATTTTCACGAGCGGGTCGATCATTTGAATGATAAACAAGTATCTACGCATTCATTCTACAAAAAAAAAAAGGGGGCCCAACCCCCATTGCGTATTGGTACTTATCGAGTATAGAATAGATCTGCTTCTCTTTGTTCTTACGAACAAAATTGTTCCGTTATTTTCAATGGAACGAAATAAATCTTAACCCTTTCTTATACAAAATCTACTGAAAAGGTTAGGTACATAACATAGTATAGTCTTTTCAATGCGATAAAGTTACATAGTGTCCATTTTTCTTTGATATTTGATAAAAAAGGGGTATTTCCATGGGTTTACCTTGGTATCGTGTTCATACTGTCGTATTGAATGATCCCGGTCGGTTGCTTTCTGTCCATATAATGCATACAGCTCTAGTTTCTGGTTGGGCCGGCTCGATGGCTCTATACGAATTAGCAGTTTTTGATCCTTCTGACCCGGTTCTTGATCCAATGTGGAGACAGGGTATGTTCGTTATACCCTTTATGACTCGTTTAGGAATAACCAATTCATGGGGTGGGTGGAATATTTCAGGAGGAACTATACCGAATCCGGGTATTTGGAGTTACGAAGGTGTGGCAGGGGCACATATTGTGTTTTCTGGCTTGTGCTTCTTGGCAGCTATCTGGCATTGGGTGTATTGGGATCTAGAAATATTCTCTGATGAACGCACCGGAAAACCTTCTTTGGATTTGCCCAAGATTTTTGGAATTCATTTATTTCTCTCAGGGTTGGCTTGCTTTGGCTTTGGCGCATTTCATGTAACAGGCTTGTATGGTCCTGGAATATGGGTGTCCGATCCTTATGGGCTAACTGGAAAAGTACAATCTGTAAATCCAGCGTGGGGCGCAGAAGGTTTTGATCCTTTTGTTTCGGGAGGAATAGCCTCTCATCATATTGCAGCGGGTACATTGGGCATATTAGCGGGTTTATTTCATCTTAGTGTCCGTCCGCCTCAACGTCTATACAAAGGATTACGTATGGGCAATATTGAAACTGTACTTTCCAGCAGTATCGCTGCTGTTTTTTTCGCAGCTTTCGTAGTTGCTGGAACTATGTGGTATGGTTCAGCAACTACCCCAATTGAATTATTTGGCCCCACTCGTTATCAGTGGGATCAGGGATACTTCCAGCAAGAAATATATCGAAGAGTTGGCACAGGACTAGCTGAAAATCTGAGTTTTTCGGAAGCTTGGTCTAAAATCCCCGAAAAATTAGCTTTTTATGATTACATTGGTAATAATCCGGCAAAAGGGGGATTATTCAGAGCCGGCTCAATGGACAGCGGGGATGGAATAGCTGTTGGATGGTTAGGACACCCCATCTTTAGAGATAAAGAAGGCCGCGAGCTTTTTGTACGTCGTATGCCCACTTTTTTTGAAACATTCCCCGTAGTTTTGGTAGACGGAGACGGAATTGTGAGAGCCGATGTTCCTTTTAGAAGGGCAGAATCCAAGTATAGTGTCGAACAAGTAGGTGTAACTGTCGAGTTCTATGGTGGCGAACTCAATGGAGTCAGTTATAGTGATCCTGCTACTGTGAAAAAATATGCTAGACGCGCCCAATTAGGTGAAATTTTTGAATTAGACCGAGCTACTTTGAAATCCGATGGTGTTTTTCGGAGCAGTCCAAGGGGTTGGTTCACTTTTGGGCATGCTACATTTGCTTTGCTCTTCTTTTTCGGACACATTTGGCATGGCGCTAGAACCTTGTTCAGAGATGTTTTTGCTGGTATTGATCCAGATTTGGATTCTCAAGTAGAATTTGGAACATTCCAAAAACTTGGAGATCCAACTACAAGAAAACAAATAGTCTGATAGAATATTACTCTGGTATCTTTCGTCTCCACTTTTTTTATTTGATGACATTTTGATGACATAAGGTACCAGAAAAATCGTGACTTGATTGAATCGCCATCTTTAATTCTTTCCCTTTCTTTACTATAGTAAATGATCCAAAATGAATAGGTGTGGAAGCTATAATTGTAAACCACGATCAAATCTATGGAAGCATTGGTTTATACATTTCTCTTAGTCTCGACTTTAGGAATAATTTTTTTCGCTATCTTTTTTCGAGAACCACCTAAGGTTCCGACTAAAAAATGATTTTTGATCATCTTAATTTGAAGTAACGAGCCTACCATTGGTAGGCTCATTACTTCAATTAGTCCCCGTGTTCTTCGAATGGATCTCTTAATTGTTGAGAGGGTTGCCCAAAAGCGGTATATAAGGCGTACCCAGTAAAGCTTACAAGTAAACCAGATATGAAGATGGCGACTAGGGTTGCTGTTTCCATTTCTAGATAATTTAAGGATCACAATGGATCTACGATAAGATCGTTTATTTACAACTACAACCAAATGGTATACAAAGTCAACAGATCTTAACCAATCATTAAATAAGATTTATGGCTACACAAACCGTTGAGGATAGTTCTAAATCTAGGCCAAGACAAACTAATATAGGAAGTTTA